ATGTATAATGACTGATGAATCAAGATGGAACTAAGTTAATATTGTCTACTGTCAATGGGTTTTTCTTACTGTCGTATCTGGGAAAAATTGAAACTTAGGTAAATGTTTTATCAACATATGTAGTAAAAGAACATATCTAATTTAGCTCTTTCATGCCTACTATAACTAGTTATTTCGGTTTTCTATTGGCTGCTTCAACTATAACCCCAGCTCTATTGATTGGTTTGAACAAGATACGACTTATTTGAAATGAATTGAATTTTGAAATGAATTGAATGAACAATTTATAAAAATAAAATAAAGTATTTCTCTTAAATTCCAGGTATTCCATAGTTCCTTCCCGCGGGCGCGAGAATTGCCAATTCTCGGTTATTGAGATTCACGGACAATTCAGATTAATATTTAGGGATAGATCTTACCTCTCTTTTTATTCTCTCAAACAACAAATCGAAATGATTGAAGTTTTTTTATTTGGAATCGTTTTAGGTCTAATTCCTATTACTTTGGCAGGATTATTTGTAACTGCATATTTACAATACAGACGCGGTGATCAATTGGACCTTTGATTGAATAATATTTTTTTTTGATTGACCTCTTCCTCCTTAGCAGGGAGGTCAAATTCAAGTTACAATTCAAGTTTATTAAGTTATTTTATTGTATGTGATTCGACATTAACATAAACAGAATCACGCTCTGTAGGATTTGAACCTACGACATCGGGTTTTGGAGACCCGCGTTCTACCGAACTGAACTAAGAGCGCTTTCTTATGACAGGGGATACGGCCGTAAAGAAAAGAATTTTCTTGTACTCAAAAATATCTTGCAAACACTATAGTATGCAAAAATGAAAGATTATGTCCAATTTTAATCGATCTCGATTAATCCCCCGTTACTGCCCATAGGAAAAGTAATAGGTAGGGATGACAGGATTTGAACCCGTGACATTTTGTACCCAAAACAAACGCGCTACCAAGCTGCGCTACATCCCTTTTTCAAAATTGTTTTACAATGTCATTGTACAAAATCCTTGTCTTGTTTTCCACATTTTTATTTTTTCCTCCATTTATATACAATTTTCTTACCATTTCTTCTTTTTTTAATATTCATAATAATATTAATATATTATTATGAATATTATTAATTGTATTTATATTATATACATCTGAATATACATCTGAAACCTAACGTATAAAAAAAGAATGAATATTTATCGATAATGCTCAGAAAGAAGGGCTTTTATTTTTTAGGTACAAGACAAGAACATCTACTTGTTCATTGTACATATCTATTTTAGTTAGGAATTCTGCGTAAAAATAAATACAAATAATCTTGAACTACGACATCTGACCATATAATATATGTCTATATTTTACAATAAACAATAAAGAAGGAGGATTTTCAATGCGAGATATAAAAACATATCTTTCCACGGCACCTGTGCTAACTACTCTATGGTTTGGGTCTTTAGCGGGTCTATTGATAGAGATTAATCGTTTATTCCCAGACGCCTTGTCATTTCCCTTTTTTTAATTCTAGTTATTGATATGCAAAAAAATGTATTGAACCTCAGCAAAAAGTCGATCTAATAAAATCGAATTTAGGAGAACATAAATGGAAATGCGGGTCCAGTCTAGGGGAGGAGGCTCCACGAAATCATCGCGTAGCGCATATACGTAAATGGTATTAGGGTAGGAATAATTGATAGTTAGAAAAAAATTGTATTACTTAATTATTATATTACTCTATTAATTACAATGAAATCTTTCGAAATTCTATTTTGAGTTAGTAACTTCTATTAATTTTTTTTCTTTTCTTCTTTTTCTTTTCGGATCAAAATAGAAAAGTTAAGTTAAGTCGATCCAAAATTCAAAGGGGGTTCATGGCCAAGGGTAAAGATGTCAGAGTCAGAGTTATTTTGGAATGTACTAGTTGTTGTGCCCGAAATGGTGTCAATAAAGAATCGCCGGGTATTTCTAGATATATTACTCAAAAGAATCGACACAATACACCCAGTCGATTAGAATTGAGAAAATTTTGTCGCTATTGTCACAAGCATACGATTCACGGGGAAATAAAGAAATAGATCGAACGGAACGTGTGTGCAATCTTTCCATTCCAATCCAAAGAGCAGAAAGAAAGAGGAAAAACTTAACATTAACATAATTAACATAATAATTAACATATAACATAATGTATATATATAAATAAAAAAAAAATAAATAAATATATTATAATTCTAAATTAGATTTATATAATAATAATAAATAAATAATAAAATAATAATAATATATAAATTCTAAATAATAAAATAATTCTAAATAATAAAATAATAATAATATATAAATATTATTTAGAATTTAGAGTAATACAAATATTCTAATATTGTATAATATAATACAAATTATAAATACAAATTATATAAATCAAACCCTATTTTGGCCGGATCTGAAATGAATAAAGAAATCTAATTTTAGAGATAAGGAATAAACCATGGATAAATCTAAGCAACCTTTTCGTAAATCCAAGCTCTCTTTTCGTAGGCGTTTGCCCCCAATTGGATCGGGGGATCGAATTGATTATAGAAACATGAGTTTAATTAGTCGATTTATTAGTGAACAAGGAAAAATATTATCCAGACGAGTAAATAGATTGACCTTGAAACAACAACGATTAATTACTATTGCTATAAAACAAGCTCGTATTTTATCTTCGTTACCTTTTCTTAATAATGAGAAACAATTTGAGAGAGCCGAGTCGATCCCTAGAACTACTGGTCCTAGAACCAGAAATAAATAGGGAACTAGAAATAAATAGGCATATATATTATATTCCTCAATTGACTCAAAACTCCAATCGGAATTCAAGCTCAAATTGATGTGATGTTTTGCTCGAAAAGGCCTAGAATCCAGGTTTGATTGTTGTCTTATTAAGAAACAAAAAAGGGGGAATAAGAAATTTTTTTTTTATTGAAACATGTTCGTTCATTCCTACTACTTAATCTTAATTTTCTCTCAATTTAGTTTATTCTATTCTATCTTCCCGGAGTTCATTCTCCGGGGAATTCTTGTTCAATCATTCCTGTATATTACTTCATAATTTCCTTTATATTATTTAATGATCTTATTGGAAATCATGTAAAGACAATTCTTATTTGATATAGCTATTTGCGCAAGTATTTTACGATTAAGAAGCAATTGCCTCTTGTACAGATTGTGTATTAATCGACTATAACTATAGAATACTTTATTCTCGCGAGTTACTGCATTTATCCGAGTGATCCACAAACGACGAAAATTTCTCTTTTGCCTGCCTCTATCTCGATGAGAGGAAACCAAAGCTCTCATTTTATGTTGAGTAATCGTTCGCGTAAGTCTTGAATGAGCCCCTCTAAAGGTTGATGCAAATAAACGAATTTTTGTTCGACGTCTCCGAGCTGTATACCCTCGTTTAACTCTGGTCATTGAATCAAATTAAACTTTAAACTTTAAATGAATAACTAATTGAATTCTCTTCTTTCAGTCATTATTTGTCCCCCCTTAATAACAAAACGGATTATTCCGATATATAAAATAAAAATTCCAATGGCTTTTGCTACTATGACCTTCCCAACCACGATTTTTTATTCTTTCTGGGCCAGGCATTTAGTTCACCTGGAAATAATACCGATACTAAACTAGTAAAAAATAAATAAAAATAGTGGGTTCCATCGTTTCTATGGTTACTTCTCAAACGGTGAGGCCCTCTCTATGCGCCGGAGCCTCGTCTCTCATTTAATCAAATGGTATTGTTAACTTGTATAGTTCACACTCTTTGGCTCTACCCATCAATTATACAGTAATAGGCCTTTTCACAATAAGAGCTATCCATACAGTGACGGCATTTAATTATGAAAGTTGGCTAGGTAGCTGACCCTGTTAGTCCGTTCTTTTATTTCAAGAATATGAGCATAACTCTTTTGTTTTGCTTATTAATACTTATACTATATTCCTCCGCTTAATGGATAACCATTTGCTACCAATGGAGAATTGCTTCTCATCTCAAATTGAGATGATTGGATTTGCACCAATAAAAACCATAAATTCCATACACAATACACAACAAACAATATAGGTGTGTGTATATAATAGATCTCCTTATTTTAAAGTAAATTCTTCTACTCTATCTATCCTATTCTATTCATTGGTATTAATCATGGGTACTGTCTCATTTGCTCGAACTCATGATCTGAACGAGTCGCACATACACCCTAGTACATGTTCCTCGACGCTGAGGACATCCTCGAAGAGCGGGGGATTTTGTGACATTTCTTATTGGCTGTCTTGTGTTTCTAATAAGTTGTTTAATAGTTGGCATGTCGTATATATAGAATTATATTATAGAATGGGTTGGTTTAGATCGATCTTAACCGAATTTATGATTGATGATTATGAATTATTTTGATTCAAAATCAAATATAAAATTATAAAATCGCGGAAAATTTGAATTATGGTTGAAAATGAAATGGAATCATGGATTTACACAAAATCCCCAGCATTTTCATTATCAACCGCTACAAGATCAACAATGCCATGAGCTTGGGCTTCTGTTGCCGACATAAAAACATCCCTTTCCATGTCTTCGGATACAATCCACAAAGGGTTGCCCGTTCTTTGTACATAAACTTTTGTGAGGGTTTCGCGAAGTTTCAGCAGTTCTTCCGCTTCCAGGATAAATTCCCCCGCCTGTGCCTCATAAAAAGAACTAGCAGGTTGGTGAATCATAACCCTGATGATATTGATATAACATCATGAACGGTTCTTCTATCTCACATGATGGAGTTAAATTAAAGGGATAAAAAAATAATGAAAGAAGAAAAAATAAATAGAATTGAACAACCGTACAGGCACCTTTTGTGCATTGCATACGGCTCTGCAATGGAATTTACTACCCCCTCCTATAGAAGAGGGGAAGAGATAGAATCCATCCGATCCAGTCAGATCGTTGAATAATCCATTTACCATCCTTCTTTTCATAAGAGTAAAAAAAAATACTACGATGGTTCTGTTGCTTTATATTATATTTCGTCTGTGATTTGGCAATCCCAAAGTGTCTTTCTGATACGACCAAAAATGATCTTGTTTTTTTTTTGTATTTTCTTCGTACTCCTCTCCTTACTTTCATAAATATAAGAAAAGGCTTCTTATGTGGAAGAAAAATTATTTGTGACGCTAAAATGGCCTTTCGACACATAAGATCAAATCGGAAATAAAGGTTATTTCATACTACTATCTCGATACAAAATCTCATGTTATAAAAAAAAAACAATAATGGTTTGTTCATATCGAACTCAAAGTGCCATGCTATTATTACTTATTTTTCTTATTTGATTATTTATATTCGATATGGCGAAGGCATAGTCTTCTTTTTTTTTTTCAAATAAAAACTCATTGGCGCCAAGCGTGAGGGAATGCTAGACGTTTGGTAATTTCTCCTCCAACTAGAATGAAAGATCCCATTGAAGCTGCTAATCCCATGCATATTGTATGTACATCGGGTGGCACAAATTGCATAGTATCATAAATGGCTATTCCCGGTATTACCCATCCGCCGGGAGAGTTTATAAACAAATAAAAATCCCTAGTATTATCTTCTATACTGAGATATACCATGAGACCCACAAGTTGATTCGAGATCTCGCTATCAACTTCTTGGCCTAAAAAAAGTAATCTTTCTCGATGAAGTCGGTTGATTAGGACAAAATTGTATCCCTTAGGAACCGTACGTGCACCTTTGGATGCATACGGTTCAAAAAATTGCGAAAAAAAAAGAATCAATCAATGTGTCAATTCCAGTCTTATTTTGTAACAGGTTTTTGTTTTTCTAATGAAGGGCTTTTCTTCTATTAAAAAAAAAAAAGATGAGTTTTGGTTCCCTTTCCCTTACCTATAAAAAAATTACTGAACTTATTGAACTAACCTCCCATTGATCTATTATTTCATCGAGATTCAAATCACGATGTCATTTTCTTGTTCCTGAATGGGCCCTTTCAATTCTTTTAGGTTCATGTTCTACTCCGGGTAAAGATCTGTCCGAATTCTATTTGCACATATAGGGCAAATGATCTCAGTACCACTTCTTTTTTTTTTTTCAAAATCTGTTTCATGCTTTCCCTCAAACTATTCGATGTATTCATCATACTATTCCATGCCATTGAATGATAGTTTGAGATCACTCCTAATAGTAAGCATAAAAAGGAATGTTTATGCTTATAGTAATCATATTCATATATATTACCAATTTGATATTTTCTGAACGGAGCCTGGATACTTTATTTTATCGTTCCAAGTTAACCATAAATTCTTCTAAATGGATAATATTGATCCCCAATATAAATTGATCTAATTGCACTTCACGCTCCGAATAATTGATGGTTCAATCAATATTTCTTGGGCGAAACAGAGGATATCTCGATCGGTGGAGAGAACGGGTAAACCCCATATGACCCAATATATCTGACAAGTCGCACTATACGTCAACCCAAACTGCATCTTCCTCTCCGGGATTCCGAAAAGGTACTTTTGGAACACCAATGGGCATTAAATTAAATAAATAAAGTTAAGTACTATACTTCGCTTTAATATGGAAACGTACCAATGGGTTTATTGGCTTCATCATTTTTTTCTGTTTATTATATTTTATACATAGATTGGATACATAGATTGGTTGGAGGATTCATAGAAAAAGACAGAATGAATTAAAGAACAAATTTTCACGAGCGGGTCGGGTCGATCGTTTGAATGATAAACAAGTATCTATGCATTCATTCCCAAAAAAGGGGACCAAGCCCCATTGCGTATTGGTACTTATCGGGTATAGAATAGATCTGCTTCTCTTTGTTCTTACGAACAGAATTGTTCCGTTATTTTCAACGGAACGGAATAAATATTAACCCTTTCTCATACAAAACAAAATCTACTGAAAAGGTTAGGTACATAACATAGTATAGTCTTTTCCAATGCGATAAAGTTACATAGTGTCCGTTTTTCTTTGATATTTGATAAAAAGGGGTATTTCCATGGGTTTGCCTTGGTATCGTGTTCATACTGTCGTATTGAATGATCCCGGCCGATTGCTTTCTGTCCATATAATGCATACGGCTCTAGTTTCTGGTTGGGCCGGCTCGATGGCTCTATACGAATTAGCAGTTTTTGATCCCTCTGACCCGGTTCTTGATCCAATGTGGAGACAGGGTATGTTCGTTATACCCTTCATGACTCGTTTAGGAATAACCAATTCATGGGGTGGGTGGAGTATTTCAGGAGGAACTATAACGAATCCGGGTATTTGGAGTTACGAAGGTGTGGCGGGGGCACATATTGTGTTTTCTGGCTTATGCTTCTTGGCAGCTATCTGGCATTGGGTGTATTGGGACCTAGAAATATTCTGTGATGAACGTACGGGAAAACCTTCTTTGGATTTGCCCAAGATTTTTGGAATTCATTTATTTCTCTCGGGGTTAGCTTGCTTTGGCTTTGGCGCATTTCATGTAACAGGCTTGTATGGTCCTGGAATATGGGTGTCCGATCCTTATGGGCTAACTGGAAAAGTACAATCCATAAATCCAGCGTGGGGCGCGGAAGGTTTTGATCCTTTTGTTCCAGGAGGAATAGCCTCTCATCATATTGCAGCGGGTACATTGGGCATATTAGCGGGTCTATTTCATCTTAGTGTCCGTCCGCCTCAACGTCTATACAAAGGATTACGTATGGGTAATATTGAAACTGTACTTTCCAGCAGTATCGCTGCTGTTTTTTTTGCAGCTTTCGTTGTTGCGGGAACTATGTGGTATGGTTCAGCAACTACCCCAATCGAATTATTTGGTCCCACTCGTTATCAGTGGGATCAGGGATACTTCCAGCAAGAAATATATCGAAGAGTTGGCGCAGGACTAGCCGAAAATCTGAGTTTATCGGAAGCTTGGTCTAAAATTCCCGAAAAATTAGCTTTTTATGATTACATTGGTAATAATCCGGCAAAAGGGGGATTATTCAGAGCAGGCTCAATGGACAATGGGGATGGAATAGCTGTTGGATGGTTAGGACACCCCGTCTTTAGAGATAAAGAAGGTCGCGAGCTTTTTGTACGCCGTATGCCTACTTTTTTTGAAACATTCCCCGTAGTTTTGGTAGACGGAGATGGAATTGTGAGAGCCGACGTTCCTTTTAGAAGGGCAGAATCAAAGTATAGTGTCGAACAAGTAGGTGTAACTGTTGAGTTCTATGGTGGCGAACTCAATGGAGTCAGTTATAGCGATCCTGCTACTGTGAAAAAATATGCTAGACGCGCCCAATTAGGTGAAATTTTTGAATTAGACCGGGCTACTTTGAAATCTGATGGTGTTTTTCGGAGCAGTCCAAGGGGTTGGTTCACTTTTGGGCATGCTACGTTTGCTTTGCTCTTCTTTTTCGGACACATTTGGCACGGCGCTAGAACCTTGTTTAGAGATGTTTTTGCTGGTATTGATCCGGATTTGGATGCTCAAGTAGAATTTGGAGCATTCCAAAAGCTTGGAGATCCAACTACAAGAAGACAAGTAGTCTGATAGAATATTACTCGGATATCTTTCGCCTCCACTTTTTTTTTTTGATTTGATGACATAGGGTACCAGAGAAATCTTGACTTGATTGAATCACCATCTTTTTTTTACTCTTTCCCTTTCTTTGCTATGGTAAATGATCCAAAATGAATAGGTGTGGAAGCTATAATTGTAAACCACAATCGAATCTATGGAAGCATTGGTTTATACATTCCTCTTAGTCTCGACTTTAGGGATAATTTTTTTCGCTATCTTTTTTCGAGAACCACCCAAGGTTCCGACTAAAAAAATGAAATAATTTTTCATTATCTAAATTTGAAGTAATGAGCCTACCATTGGTAGGCTCATTACTTCAGCTAGTCCCCGTGTTCTTCGAATGGATCTCTTAATTGTTGAGAGGGTTGCCCAAAAGCGGTATATAAGGCGTACCCAGTAAAGCTTACAAGTAAACCGGATATGAAGATGGCGACTAGGGTTGCTGTTTCCATTTCTAGATAATTTCAAGATCACAATGGATCTACGATAAGATCGTTTATTTACAACTACAACGAAATGGTATACAAAGTCAACAGATCTTAACCAATCATTAAATAAGATTTATGGCTACACAAACCGTTGAGGATAGTTCTAGAGCTAGGCCAAGACAAACTGGTATAGGAAATTTATTGAAACCATTGAATTCAGAATATGGTAAAGTAGCTCCGGGCTGGGGGACTACTCCACTTATGGGAGTCGCAATGGCTTTATTCGCGATATTCCTATCTATCATTTTGGAAATTTATAATTCATCCGTTTTACTGGATGGAATTTCGATGAATTAGGTTCCTAAGGACTATAATCTAGTTTTTCAATAAAAAAAAAAACAAAAAAAATCTCAGATTTCTAGACCATTCTGGTAGTTCGACCGTGAAATTTTTTTGTTTCGGTATTTCCGGAATATGAGTGTGTGACTTGTTATAATTGATCCTATTGATAATACAGAGAATAGTCTGTCATCTCTATCAAGATGATTTTACCTCGTCGGATATTTATTTATAGTATCTGGAGCATGGAATCTGAATATATAGAATAGATCAAGAAAAGAAATATTTGAACTATGATTCATACCTACTATTCAGTCAGACCTCGCGACCGGACTCAAAAAAAAATTCAAATAGGTATTTTCTAAATCAAACAATTTTTCTTCCTTCAGACTAATTTTGGTCGAAGGACACCCATTTCTTTAGATTTAGTTGAGTCATTAATTACATCCATTCATTGAATAAGTGATGATCAAATGGTTTTTACTCAGAGAACCTTTGCGTTTAGCTTGGACTTTATTAAATATTAAATCATCGTGGTTCTAGTATGAATCTGAGGTTTCAATTGATTCATAGGGTCTCAACAAGAGAATTCCTATCAATAACTAGTAAAACAAGAGTCAAT